CTACGCTTAGATTTATTGGATTTGTTGCTAAAATATCGGTATTCAACTCCAAATTTCCAACGACTGGCCAGTGCCCCACGGAAACAAAAGAATCGGTTATATTTTTCATATGCTCACCTCTTATAGATAGGACTAACAAGGAACAGAGTTTTTTTTCTATCACTCCGCTCGCCCCCCTTTTTTTATCAATGAAGTTCCAAAAAAAATACTTAATACTTAAGAAATTGATGAAGTTGAAGTTAGTTCTGAGGTCCCGTGTCAATCCTTAAAAAGATCCTTTGTTTAAACGCTTCCTAATTCCTAATATAGAAATAAAATACCAATACAAAGGAAAAGATAAAAGTCAAAAAAGAAAAAAATTTCATTTTCCTAAACTCAGAACGAAAGGGAAGAAACCGAGTGGATCTGCAAATTCCTTATCCTCAAATAAGTCCTTCCCGAAGTATTGTTTCGACAAAGAAATTTTAGGAGTAAAGTGTTCATATAATTTGAAGAAAGAAAAGGCAAATCCGAGTAAATAAAATAAGAAAAAGGATAGGTACTTTTTTTTACATTTTGATTCTACGATGAAATTCAACATTAAACAAAAGGATTTGCAAATAAAAGAGCTAATGCCACGACCAGTCCATAAATTGTTAAAGCTTCCATAAAAGCCAGACTAAGCAATAAAGTACCTCGTATTTTACCCTCTGCTTCTGGTTGTCTCGCAATACCTTCTACAGCCTGGCCCGCAGCAGTACCTTGACCAACCCCAGGTCCAATAGAAGCAAGCCCTACAGCCAATCCAGCAGCAATAACGGAAGCAGCAGAAATAAGTGGATTCATGGTAAGTTCCTCGCAAAAAAAAAAAGAAATGGTTAATGATACAACCAACTAAGAAATTTGTACTTCTATTTTTAGACTTCTATTACTTTACTACTCTATTCTTTACATTCAATTCACAATTACAGACAAAATAGAAACAGGACTTATATTGAAATCCAGATCTAAATAAAGTAGGTTATAAAAAAAATTGAGAGAATTCCTATCTAACTAGTAAAGAACATATACCCTTTTTCTTTCATAACGTAAATCACCTGCAATTTTTTCTATTAAATTGTATTTTGTAACCAGTCTTCGAAACATACACAAGGATTGATGCTCATAGGCATTACATATATAAATAGATAATATATGTAGTAAGACCTCTTTCTCTTCCAAATTCTACAATGTAAATATAAAATATCTTGCTTCATATATACATAAATATATGTAGCTATTTGGTAAGCTATTTGCATTTTCTTCTACAATCCTTTGAATTATATTGAACCCCGCATTGCTTAAATTGGGATAAGCTTCAAAAAAGACTTTTTAAAAATTAGAAAGTGAGTCAATGATGACCCTCCATAGATTCGCCTATATAAGCCGCAGCCAAAGTTGCAAAAATCAGAGCTTGAATACCACTTGTAAATAATCCAAGAAACATGACAGGTATAGGAACTACTAAAGGCACTAAAGAAACAAGAACAACAACTACTAATTCATCAGCCAATATATTCCCGAAAAGTCGAAAACTAAGAGATAAAGGTTTTGTAAAATCTTCTAGGATATTAATTGGTAAAAGTATTGGAGTTGGTTGAATGTATTTCCCGAAATATCCCAATCCTTTTTTGCTAAGACCCGCATAAAAATATGCCACTGACGTGGGTAAAGCTAAAGCAACAGTAGTATTTATATCATTCGTGGGCGCAGCTAACTCCCCATGAGGTAACTTTATGATTTTCCAAGGTAAAAGAGCACCTGACCAGTTAGAAACAAAAATAAATAGGAACATTGTTCCAATAAAAGGAACCCAGGGTCCATACTCCTCTCCAATCTGAGTTTTGCTCAAATCTCGAATAAATTCAAGAACATATTCGAAAAAATTCTGACCGTTGGTCGGAATGGTTTGTGGATTCCGAATAGCTATGATGACTGAACTTAATAAGATAGCAATTACAACCCAAGAAGTGATAAGTACTTGAGCATGAATTTGTAAACCTCCTATTTGCCAATAGAAATGTTGCCCTACTTCTACGCCTGATATATCGTATAACCCTTTGAGTGTTTTAACGGAACATGGTATAAAATTCATATTATTCTCTCACAGAAATCAAACTTAAAAAAAAAAAAGAATTATTTTGATTCAACCATCTCTTTCTCAATTCATCTACGTTCATTCATGAATTTAAGTTATGAATCGTATATTTAGGATACCAAGAAATCACATAAAAAAAATACCAATCATTGAATCTTTTTTCTTCAATATTCAAAACATAGTTCAAACTCCAAAAATGCAAATCAAAATAGTAAAAATCAAAGAAAGTTCACCAAAAACGAACTAATCAGATTCTTCATTAAAAAAGAATCAACCCTTTTTTATATAACTAGAACGACCCTCACAAATTGCAGATACTAATTTGGTAAGAATAAATCGAATCGACGCTATAGCATCATCGTTGGCCGGAATAGAAATATCTGCAAGATCTGGGTCACAATTTGTATCGATTAAACAAATCGTTGGAATACCCAAAATGACACATTCTCGAAGAACCATATATTCTTCTTGCTGATCAACGATAATTACAATATCAGGCAATCCTGCCATATATTTGATCCCGCCCAGATATGTTTGCAAAGTAGATAACTTTCTCTTCAACATTGCTGCATCTCCTTTAGGGAGACGGTTGAGTTTCCCCATCTTTTGTTCTGCTCTTAAGTCCCTGAACTTCTGAAGCCTTGTTTCTGTAGTAGACCAATTCGTTAACATACCCCCAAGCCATTTTTTATTAACATAATGACATCGAGCCCTTATTGCTGCTGATGCTACTAAATCCGCTGCTTTCTTTTTGGTGCCAACAATTAAGAATTTTCTCCCCCTACTTGCTGCATCAAAAACTAAATCGCAGGCTTCTGATAAAAAACGAGCAGTTATAATAAGATTTGTAATATGAATACCTTTACGCTTTGCAGAGATGTAAGGAGCCATTCGAGGATTCCATTTCCTAGTACCATGACCAAAATGAACTCCTGCTTCCATCATTTCTTCCAAATTAATGTTCCAATATCGTCTTTCCATTTTCTCACACTTTCTCTTTGTTTTTTTCCAAAGAGATTCAGTAATAAATAATTGTTCCGACGGAACCTTCTACCAGGATTGACCATTGATTTACGACCCAAGCCATCAATTTAATTTTATTCTTTATTTTTTATTTAATTTATTAGCAAATCCATAATTTCCATAATTGAACCATAGAGTTCAAGTAAAAAAAAAAAGGAACCTCTTGTTAGGAATTACTAAATTATATTACATATACGTAAATGATTGGTCTGATGTCTCATGGAAATCGTTTGGGGTGCAAGAAAAAAATAGTTCTCTATGGTGTAACAAAATATCTCTCATTTCCAACTCGAATAGATTCTTACTTTTTCTTTTAAAATTAATGTTTTTATCTTGCTTTAAACGATGTACCAATTTTTTGAACCCGGTACCAACCGGTATAATCCCGCCCAGAACAACATTCTCTTTCAGGCCTTTCAACCAATCAATACGACCTCGTAGAGCAGCTTTTGATAAAACTCGAGCAGTTTCTTGAAAACTCGCTTCGGATATAAAACTTTGAGTATTAAGAGATGACTTTGTTATTCCCAATAAGATTGCCCGATAACAGATTGCTTCGTCCAAAATACGCCCTGCTCGCTCTGCTCGCAACAATCCTATTAATTCTCCAGGTAAAAAAACATTAGACATTCCATCTTCTGAAACCAACACTTTTGATGTTACTTGACGTACAATAATCTCTATATGTCTATTATGAATCTGTACCCCCTGGGATCGATAAACTTTTTGTATCTTATTAACCAAAGAGATACGACTTTGTGCTATGGTTAGTTCAGCTCCAATTAAGAATCCCCAGGGAATCCCAAGAACCCTTCGGATACGTTCGTCCCAACCTTCAACTCTCCTTTCAAGGTTCATCGATATTGAATCAATTGAACGAACTTCTAAGATTTGTTCCACTTTTGGGAGACCTTGCGTTATGTCACCGGATCTCGATTTTTCATATATAAATGTAATTAATCTATCTCCTTCATAAAAAAGTTCCCCATAATGGCCATGAACAGTTGCTCCTGGAGTGACCAAATAGGGCTTAGCTGATCTTAAAACTAAAGAGTCAACATGAACAATGAAAATTTGACCAGATTTTTTTATGCGTGATCCGTATTTCAATAGACATACATTTTCACAAAGGAATTGTCCAAGGCTAATTATTGTCCATGCTTCTTCACAAGAATTGTAAGGGAGAAAACACCAATTCAAACGGAATGAATTCCAAATGATGTTACTGCATGGATCATAATTAGAAATCCTCCTATTTTCATCTAGGAAAAAGTATTGAAATGGAAGTACTTGAAGCATTTGAAAAGTCTGTTGAAAATTTTCAAGTAACAAATATTTCTTTAAAAAGACTTTATTAGAAGTTCTTAAATAAGAATATGAACAAAAACTCGCTATTTTAGGCACAATAGTACCTAAAGGACCCAACAAATACCTAATAGGAGTCACGGGATCCGATTCTTTTGTCGAGTTCTGATATCTCCAAGTATTGCAAGTATTGAAGGAACCCATTTGAGAACAATTAGATGATGACAAAATTAGGAAAGATTGGCATTCTTTATTTTGATTCAACAATGTACCAAGAGTTCCCTTATCTTGGGGAAATGATTGAATCTTCGTTTTGGAATCAAAAGGATTGATATGAATACGATCTAATTTCTTATTGGAAATCAATCCTGAACCTGCCATATCATACCTTTTTACGGTATACAAAATAGTGGACTTTACTAACTCAATTCGGATGAAATCACGAAGCAGATCATTTGCCCTTATTTTCACAAAAGAAGCATGAATCTCTTCTTCTTTTATAGAAACCCCTTTTTCTTGGTCCCAATTCAATACTAAGCAAGCCCGAACTAATTGAAGACTTGTGTGAGAAATTCCTCGAATTGACTTACCATTTCCATAAAGTATATAATTGACAATTCGAAGTTGGACATTATCCTTTTCCTGCAGGAGATCCTGAGAGAAAAGTTTTGCTAAATTAATCCCATCAGCTATTTTATATATGACTACGGGTCGAACCAAAACAAAATATCTTTTTTTTGTAGGTGTTATCCGTTGGACATAGATCCAATTTTTCAATTTTTTTGATCCTTTAGAATTTTTTTTTTCCATTCCTGGTGGTATCAAAATGCCGCTGTGCCTAGATATTTTATCCATATCTCCAGGAAAATGAATATCTCCAGAAAAAATTTTTAGTTCCATACTTTTTTTTTTTCTCTCCACTCGGACTAATCCGCCTACTCGACTTCTTATATTTATATTTAAAGCAAGTCGTGTATCTACTCCAACGATACTATTGTTCCGAACCATTATAGGCGAAGATCCGGGTAAGATATGCACTTCTTCGGGAATGAAAAAAAATTGATCTACTTTCATTTCCGTTTGGTATTTCGGACTAAATTCTTTTGCTCCTTGATACTCAATCAAATCCTCTTTTTTTACCATTGAATCTACTTCGACAATCCCATATTTAGTAATTCCCGAACTGCTTTTTCTGTATCGCGGATCATCAAAATAAGCAAGAATACTATTTCTACGTAAAATACCATTTATAGGTATTTTCATCGAAATACCAAAACAGGGTATTAGTTTTTTTTCTCGTTCTTGATCATATTGTAAGGGAATCACAAATCTATTTCTTCGCTTTTTCGCCAAGGAATCATCGGAATTCTCTTGACGAATAGAAGTAGAAGGATCTATGAAATTCCAATGATCATTAGACACGATTTTAGAAGGTTTTGAATAGTTAAGAATTTTCCTATCTTGTTTACCAAAAGTATCCAACAATTTATGTCTTACTTGATCATTAGTCAGTGAGAGATCAAATATATATCTTTCCTCGACAGAAAAAGAATTAGCATTCATTTGATCTTGATCCTTGTGGAGTGAAAAAGACACTATATTAGATTTGCATATATCTCCTGCTAATATCCATAAATGACTTGTTTTTGGTAATAGATGAACATTACTATATGGATATTCGGGCGCATGATAGCCATCAGTACTCCAGTGCATTTCTCCTTCCGACTCAGAATAAATATGTTTTTGAACCCTCTCTTTAAAATAAAAAGTGAACGTTCTGGCACGAATCTCGGCAATCACTTGTTCTGATTCTACATATTGATTATTTTGAACTAAAATCAAACTCTTTGTTGGAATATTCACATTATGTAGAATATCTCGACTCTCAATAGTTACATACAAGTCTATAAAACATATAAAAGCAGGATGCCCGTGACGGGTACGTATGGGATGAACCAAATCCTCATCAAATTTTATTTTTCCATTAGAGGGAGCTCGTACATGTTCGGCAGTACCACCTGTGAATACTCCGCCAGTATGAAAAGTTCTTAATGTTAGTTGAGTCCCCGGTTCCCCAATTGATTGACCCGCAATAATGCCTACGGCTTCTCCCAACTCAACCAGGTCACCATGAGTAGGGCTCCGGCCATAACACAATTGACAGATCCAAGATGTACTCCTACAAGTAAAAGGGGTTCGAATATATATTGGGTGTGCTCGAAAGGTTATGAATCGATTGACAAGCCCAATTCCAATATCTTTATTTCGAGTGGCAATGCATCGTAGACCTATATATATATCGTCTGTTAATACACGACCAATTAGTGTTTGGACAAAAATCTTTTCCGTCATATCATTTTGAGGGCTCACGGAAATACCTCGGATAGTACCACAATCCGTTCTACGTACAAGAATGTGTTGAACTACTTCAACAAGTCTACGCGTGAGGTATCCAGCATCTGATGTTCGTACAGCAGTATCTACAACTCCTTTGCGGGCTCCATAGCAAGAAATTATATATTCTGTCAAAGAAAGCCCTTCTCTTAAATTGCTTTGAATGGGTAAATCAATCATTTGTCCTTGAGGATCCGACATTAATCCTCTCATACCTACTAATTGGTGTACTTGAGATGCATTTCCTCTAGCCCCCGAAAAGGACATTAGATAGACTGGATTAGAGGGATCAGTCATCCGAAAATTAGGATTCATTTCTTGTCTCAAATATTCACTTGTAGCATACCATATTTCAATGGATTGACGTAATTTTTTTCTACCACGTGTACATTTCCATAATGATGGTTTTTCTATCAAATCAAACTTTGTTGTTCAGCGTCTTGAACTAACCATCCCTTAGAAGATCTTGTGAAAAGATCATCAATTCCTAATGAAATAGATGTAGTGGTGGCTCGCTGGAAACCCAAAGTCTTCACTTGATCCAGGATATGTGATGTATATGCCATTCCGAAATGATCTATTAATCTGCTAATAAGTTGTTTCATAGCAGTTCCATTCCCTCCGGTCACCTTATTGTGAAAGACCAGATCGGTCCGTTCTGC